TATACTAATAAATTTGGATGAAATCAAATAGGATTCAAATATTTCTTTTTTTTCTTGATTCCTGCAAAAAAAAAATTGAAGTAAAGTAGAGGGGCTATAGCTTTTTTTAATGGAATGGGTCTGCTTTTATGTTATTTCGTACTGTACACTTCCTCTGTTTGTGAGATCCTTTTTTTTTCTCACGAAGGGGTAATGAAAAGAGTTATAGAATGGATTGCTACCTATGCCTAGATCGCGGATAAATGGAAATTTTATTGATAAGACCTTTTCGATCGTAGCCAATATCTTATTACGAATAATTCCGACAACTTCAGGAGAAAAAGAGGCATTTACTTATTACAGAGATGGTGCGATTTGATTATTATTATATATATTTAATATTTCTATTTATATTTTTTTTTTACTTTACTTTATTTACTTTACCGCTCTCAGTCTTAGGAAAAAGACACATGATTCAGAATAGAAAAAAAAAAGACTATTGAAAAAAAAAAGAAATCTACGCTTGTTGAAGGTGAAGTTTATAAATAAAGCAATTCCTTCTGTCGTGTATCCCCGATTAATGCAACCTCAGATGCTTCAATTGTTGATTCGAGTATTGAGCGAAAGGTTACACCTATGGGTCTGTATTGTGGGTCAACCCTACTACACTAGTACCAATAGGCGGCATAGAGGAAGAAGCACTACACCTAGGAATCAACAACACGAAAACTTTGTTAGAAAGGATTCCCTTTCCTTATCGGGATCGGAACTAAGAGAAATGGTTGGGACAACAAACATCCATCTTGTTCGTACTTTGGATACCCATATAACCATCGAAGATTGTTGAAGTGACTAATTCCTGGAAATTAAGGAGCGTTGAGAACAAAGAAATTGTTGGAGTTTACTTTTTTATCTAGTACGAACACGCTTGATGTTAAGAAAAGATCTTTTGCAAGAGGGTTGGCTAGAGATTTCTTGTAAAAACATTAGCCCCGCTCAGTCCATAATGACAAGATTTCGACCTTTTTTTTAATTCCATGGATTATTCTCATTATGCACATAAAGGAGGAGCCGTATGAGGTGAAAATCTCACGTACGGTTTTGGAACGGAGAATTCTTTGAATCGAATGACGACCGTAACGGATGTCGGCTCAATCCGAAGGAAATTATGCGGAAGCCTTACAGAATTATTATGAAGCTATGCGACTAGAAATTGATCCCTATGATCGAAGTTATATACTCTATAACATAGGCCTTATCCACACAAGTAACGGAGAACATACAAAAGCTTTAGAATATTATTTTCGAGCACTAGAACGAAACCCGTTCTTACCACAAGCTTTTAATAATATGGCTGTGATCTGTCATTACGTGCGACTATCTCCACTATAGAAATAAAAAAAGGAAAGAAAAAGCAAATACGCTAGTAAATAAATACGCTAGTAACTAGTAAATAAAATACTAGAAAAAAAAAATAGGCTTTCTACATATTGCATCGTCCAAAAAACGATTTTTATCAGCTGTAACAAAAAAAGAAACTTCATAGAAGTCGAAATATGAAGAAATATATATGCCTAGATACTTTATTCTATGGATAAAGGATCTAATTGATAGAGGAAGCACCGTAAAGATCAATTAGCGAGGTTTTGGGCCGATACAATAAATAAGAACTGCTTATTTATGTCATGATATGAGATAAAAATTAGGAATCAACTTATGTAATAGAGCCGATCCCCTAAGTTATTGAGCAGCGGTGTAGCATCAGATCCCAAAGACAGTAAGTCTTTTTTATGAGGAAGAAGTCTTTTTCAAGGATTCTATATAAATTTCTATATGATATGAAACCGAGATAGTTACCTTTCAGAAAAAGATAGTCCCGAAACGCCTATACTTTATTTTTCTGTTTCTTTTTCTGAAGGTGGGAGAAAAGATAAAACTTATTATTAATTTAATCCAAATTAAAGTTTGAAACTTATGTAATTAACCTCTTTTGGTTAACCCGAGACAAATCGATAGATCTATGAGAAATCTCATTCAATTGGATATATGGTAGGGGAAAAAAATGGGACACCAAAAGAATTGACTGCCGAGCCGTATGAGGTAGGAAACTCTCAAGTACGGTTCTAAGGGAAGGAATTGACCCGCCTATTCCGACCGGGGAGAACAGGCCATTCGACAGGGGGATTCTGAAATAGCGGAGGCTTGGTTCGATCAAGCCGCTGAGTATTGGAAACAGGCTATAGCGCTTACTCCTGGTAATTATATTGAAGCGCAGAATTGGTTAAAGATCACGAGGCGTTTCGAATAAGAACAAGAGCTCTCTGTTTATTTATTATTATTATTTTCCGATTAGAAATTCTAATTATAAATTAGAAAATTCTATTACTATTAAATTCTATTCTTATTCTATTTAATCCATTTAATTAAATTACCTTACCATTAAAATTATTCAATTAGATTTTCTATTCAATTAGATTTTCTATTCAAGTTGAATATTTAAATATTAAAAAATATTAATTTA